AATCGCCAAAAAATATTTGGCAAATATTCAAAAGAAAAAATGATCGATTCATCTGTAAATTACATTATTTTATAAAACTTTTCGTTGAAAAAATATACATATATATATTTCTATGTATCATTAATATTCCCAGAATCAATACACAACTTTTTCTTGAATCAACAAAAAAAATTATTGAAAAATCCAGTTACAATAATGAAAAAAATAAAGAAAAAATGAATAAAATAAATCAAAATACAATTCACTTTATTTCAACTAAAAAAAAAAAAGAGTTACTTTATAATATTAGTAATAGTAAGATGAATTCACATACTTTTTATGACTTATCCTCCTTGTCACAAGCATATGTATTTTACAAATTATCACAAATCCAACTTATTAACTTGTATCAATTAAGATCTGTTCTTCAATATCCCGGAACGTCTTTTTTTCTTAAGACTGAAATAAAGGATTTTTTTGGAACACAAGGAATATTTCATTCTGAATTAAGCCATAAAAAACCTCAAAGTTATGGCATGAATCCATGGAAAAACTGGTTAAGGGGGCGTTATCAATACGATTTATCTCAGATTAGGTGGGCTAGATTAATACCACAAAAATGGCGAAATAGAGTCAATTGGCGCCGTACAGCTCAAAATCAATATTTAAATAAATGGGATTCATATGAAAAAGACCAATTAATTCATTACAAAAAACAAAAAGATTCTGAAATATATTCATTACCGAATCAAAAAGAAAATGTCAAAAAATGCTATAAATATGATTTTTTATCATATAAATCTATTAATTATGAAAATAAGGAAGACTCATCCATTTATGAATCACCATTTCAAGTAAATAAGAACAAAAATATTTCTTATAATTCCAACACACATAAACACAAATTATTTGATACGTTAGGGGATATCCCTATCAATCATTATCTAGGAAAGGGTAATATTATGTATATGGAAAAAAATTCAGATAGAAAATTTTTTGATTGGAAAATTCTCAATTTTTGTCTTAGACAAAAAGTCGATATTGAGGCCTGGATCAAGATCGATACCAAGAGTAATAAAAATACTAAGATTGGGACTAATAATTATCAAATAATTGAGAAAATTAATAAGAAAGGTCTTTTTTATCTTACGATTCATCAAGATTCAGAAATTAATCCACCCAATCCCAAAAAAATCTTTTTTGATTGGATGGGAATGAATGAAGAAATACTAAATCGTCCCATATCGAATCTGGAACTTTGGTTCTTCCCAGAATTTGTGCTACTTTATAATTCATATAAAATAAAATCGTGGGTTATACCAAACAAATTACTTCTTTTACATTTTAATATAAACGAAAATGTTAATGAAAATAAAAACATCAATGGAAAGCAAAAAGAGAATTTTTTTATATCATCGAATGAAAAAAAATCTTTTGAATTAAAGAATCTAAATCAAGAAGAAAAAGAACCCACAGATCAAGGAGATCTCAGATCGTATGTACAAAACCAAAAAAATCTTGGATCCCTTGTCTCAACCCACCAAAAAGATATTGAAGAAGATTATGCGGGATCAGATACGAAAAAACATAAAAAGAAAAAACAATACAAGAGCAACACGGAAGCAGAACTAAAATCCTTCCTGAAACGTTATTTGCTTTTTCAATTGAGATGGGACGATGCTTTGAATCAAAGAATGATCAATAATATCAAAGTATATTGTCTCCTGCTTAGACTTATAAATCCAAGAAAAATTACTATATCCTCGATTCAAAGGAGAGAAATGAGTCTGGATATAATGCTGGTTCAGAAGAATTTAACTCTTCCAGAATTAATGAAAAAGGGAGTGTTGATTATCGAACCCCTTCGTCTGTCCGTAAAAAATGATGGACAATTTTTTATGTATCAAACCATAGGTATTTCATTGGTTCATAAGAGTAAGTACCAAACTAATCAAAGAGACCGAGAACCAAGATATCTTGATAAAAATAATTTTGATGAATCCATTACACGACATCAAAAAATAACTGGAAATAGAGACATAAATCATTATGATTTATTTGTTCCTGAAAATATTTTATCGGCTAAACGGCGTAGAGAATTGAGAATTCTAATTTGTTTTAATTCAAAGAATAGGAATGGTATGAATAGAAATCCAGTATTTTGCAACGAGAACAGCATACAAAACTGGGGTCAATTTTTGGATAAAAGTAAATATCTTGATAGAGAGAAAAATGAATTAATTAAATTCAAATTATTTATTTGGCCTAATTATCGATTAGAAGATTTAGCTTGTATGAATCGCTATTGGTTTGATACCAATAATGGGAGTCGTTTCAGTATGTTAAAGATACATATGTATCCACAATTGAAAATTCGTTGATGGTCCATTTTTCCTATATATCCTGTCTCATATATAGTATATGAAAGTAAATAGGTACATACATGCCTTGTCTTACATTCCATTCTAATATAGGATACTAAGTCAATGATGTATCAATTAGATTTAGAAATGAATCAACAAAATCTTCTTTTTTTTTATTAAGTCTAAATTATTTGCTTTTTGAGTACAAAAATCAATCTAATTTTAAATTGGATTTGTATTCCTATCCAAATCCAATTTAAAATTAGATTGATTTTTGATTCATTTTCATTGAAAAAAAAAATGAGGAGTTCATAAAGAAATTCTATTGTGTATACCACATTAAAATTACTGGCATTATTATTACTGATCGGTAAAATTCATACCTGTAAAAAGGGGGGAAATTTATGGTAAAAAATTCATTCATTTCAGTTATTTCACAAGAAGAAAACACAGAAAACAGGGGGTCCGTTGAATTTCAAGTATTCAGTTTCACCAATAAGATACGGAGACTTACTTCACATTTGGAATTGCACAAAAAAGATTATTTATCTCAGAAGGGTCTGCGGAAAATTTTGGGAAAACGCCAACGGCTGCTGACTTATTTGTCAAAAAAAAATAAAGTACGTTATAAAGAATTAATAGGTCAGTTGAATATTCGAGAGATAAAAACTCGTTAATTTGAAGAGTTATTTTAACTTATTCGCTTAAATTTTGATGAACTTCTTTTCACTTTCAGCAATTCATGGAAGAATGAAGCGGGAAAAAACTTATGACTGCACCAGCTACAAGAAAAGACCTCATGATAGTCAATATGGGTCCTCAACACCCATCAATGCATGGTGTTCTTCGACTCATCGTTACTTTAGATGGTGAAGATGTTATTGACTGTGAACCAATATTGGGTTATTTACACAGAGGGATGGAGAAAATTGCGGAAAACCGAACAATTATACAATATTTACCTTATGTAACACGTTGGGATTATTTAGCTACTATGTTCACAGAAGCAATAACTGTAAATGCACCAGAGCAATTAGGCAATATCCAAGTACCTAAAAGGGCTAGCTATATCAGAGTCATTATGTTGGAGTTGAGTCGTATAGCTTCCCATTTGTTATGGCTTGGTCCTTTTATGGCGGATATTGGCGCACAAACCCCCTTCTTCTATATTTTTCGAGAAAGAGAATTAATATATGACCTATTCGAAGCTGCCACTGGTATGCGAATGATGCATAATTATTTTCGTATCGGAGGAGTCGCTGCTGATCTACCTCATGGCTGGATAGATAAATGTTTAGACTTTTGCGATTATTTTTTAACAAGGATTGCTGAATATCAAAAGCTTATTACACGAAATCCTATTTTTTTAGAACGAGTTGAAGGAGTGGGCATTATTAGTGGAGAAGAAGCAATAAATTGGGGTTTATCAGGACCAATGCTACGAGCTTCCGGAATACAATGGGATCTCCGTAAAGTTGATCATTATGAGTGTTACGACGAGTTTGATTGGGAAGTTCAATGGCAAAAAGAGGGAGATTCATTAGCTCGTTATTTAGTACGAATTGGTGAAATGACAGAATCCATAAAAATTATTCAACAGGCCCTGGAAGGAATTCCAGGGGGGCCCTATGAGAATTTAGAAATACGACGCTTTGACAAAGTAAGAGATGCCGACTGGAATGATTTTGAATATCGATTCATTAGTAAAAAACCCTCTCCGACTTTTGAATTGTCGAAGCAAGAACTTTATGTAAGAGTCGAAGCTCCAAAAGGAGAATTGGGAATTTTTCTGATAGGAGATCAAAGTGTTTTTCCTTGGAGATGGAAAATTCGCCCCCCGGGTTTTATCAATTTGCAAATTCTTCCTCAGTTAGTTAAAAAAATGAAATTGGCTGATATTATGACGATACTAGGTAGTATAGATATCATTATGGGAGAAGTTGATCGTTGAAATGATAATTGATATAACAGAAGTACAAGCTATCAATTCTTTTTCCAGATTGGAATCCTTAAAAGAGATCTATGGGATCATATGGATGCTTGTCCCTATTTTGACTCTTGTATTAGGAATTACAATAGGCGTACTAGTAATTGTTTGGTTAGAAAGAGAAATATCTGCAGGGATACAACAACGTATTGGACCTGAATACGCCGGCCCTTTGGGAATTCTTCAAGCTCTAGCAGATGGTACAAAATTACTTTTCAAAGAAAATATTTTTCCATCTAGAGGAGATACTCGTTTATTTAGTATCGGACCATCCATAGCAGTTATATCAATTTTCCTAAGTTATTCAGTAATTCCTTTTGGATATCGCCTTGTTCTAGCCGATCTCAGTATCGGTGTTTTTTTATGGATCGCCATTTCAAGTATTGCTCCTGTTGGACTTCTTATGTCAGGATATGGATCAAATAATAAGTATTCTTTTTTAGGTGGTCTACGGGCTGCTGCTCAATCAATTAGTTATGAAATACCATTAACTCTATGTGTGTTATCAATATCTCTACGTGTGATTCGTTGAGACATAAATTTCCCCTTATTTATTTTCTTTCGAGGAAAGAAGTGAAAGGAGTTGAATATATATTTCATTTTTTATTCAGCATTCGGGTTAATGAACTAAACCAGATAGTTATATGAGTGAAAGAAAACGGCTTATCAAT